AGCTTTTGTTGTATCGGTCCAAAACCTTTCCAATTGATCTTTACGGTGCTTCCTCTATCAATTTAATCTTTTTTTATCCATAGAAGAAAGTATTTAGGCATATCTAGTCTTCGCTTCATATTTCGACCTATGAAGTTTATTTATTTGCTACAGCTGATAAAAATCGTTTTGGACGATGCTTATGTAGAAAGCCCTTTTTTTTGTTTCTAGTATTTCATTGACTAGCTGTTCGTTCTTTTATTTCTATAGTGGAGATAGTCGCACGTAATGACAGATCACAGCCATATTATTAAAAGCTTGTGGTAAAAAGGGGTTTCGTTCTAATGCCCGAAAATAATATTCTAAAGCTTTGGTATGTTCCCCATTACTTGTGTGGATAAGGCCTATATTATAGAGTATATAACTTCGATCATAGGGGTCAATTTCTAGTCGCATAGCTTCATAATAATTCTGTAATGCTTCCGCATAATTTCCTTCAGATTGAGCCGACATCCGTTACGGTCGTCATTCGCTTTAACGAATTCTCCGTTTCAGAACCGTATGTGAGATTTTCATCTCATACGGCTCCTCCTTTTAAGTGCATAATGAAAATAATATATGGAAAAAAGTGATGTCATTATGAATTAAGCGGGGCTAATGTTTTTACAAGAAATCTCTAGCCAACCTTCTTGCAAAAGATCTTTTCTTACTACCAAGTGGGTTCATGCTAGATAAAAATAAAAAAGTAAACTCTAAAAATTTCTTTGTTCTCAACGCCCCTAAATTTCCAGGAATTAGTCACTTCAACAGTCTTCAATGGTTATACGGGTATCCAAAGTACGAACGAGATGGATGTTTATTGTTCCAACCATTTTAATTAGTCCCAATCCCAAAGAAGAAGAAGAAAGAAAGGGAATCGTTTTGAAGAAAGTTTTTGTGTTGTTGATTTCTCGGCGTAGTGCTTCTTCCCCTATGCCTCCTATTCGTATATTGTATTAGTGTAGTAGGATTTATCTCTAATACGGGGAACCATAGGTAAAAACCTTTTGCTCAATACTAGAATTCATAATTGAAGCATCTAAGGCTGCATTAATCGTGGATACATGACAGAAGGGATTGCTTTTTTTATATTCTAAACTTCACCTTCAAAAGCGTAGATTTTTTTTCAATACTTGTTTTTCTTTCTATTCCAAATCCGCGAGAAATAACAAAAATAATGATAATCAAATCGCACCATCTCTGTAATAAGTAAATGCCTCTTTTTCTCCGGAAGTTGTCGGAATGACTCGTAATAAGATATCGGCTACAATTGTAAAGGTTTTATCAATAAAATTTCCATTTATACGCGATCTTGGCATAGGTAGTAATCCATTATATAACTCTTTTTTTTTTCCTTTACCTTTTCTTTTGTAAGAAAATTTTCTTACAAACAAAGGAATTGTATAGTACGAACTAACATAAAAGCGGACTCATAAAAAAACCTTCTATCTACTTCCAATTCCAAAATTTCCGGTCAAAAAAAAAAGTATCTATTAACCATAATCTAAAAAACGATGAATAACTCGCTATTCACCCAGGTACTCAGTCATAATCCTGATGTCGGAGAGATGGCCGAGTGGTTGAAGGCGTAACATTGGAACTGTTATGTAGACTTTTGTTTACCGAGGGTTCGAATCCCTCTCTTTCCGTACTTTCAACTAATTCACCAATCATACGTGATTGACCACAATGTATCAAATCAAATAAAAAAGAATAGATATAAAATCTACCTTTCTCCCTATCAATCTATGATACATGAATAGGAAAAAGATTCCCCGACAAAATCCCTTACCTTGCGCTTTTTTATTTTTAATAAAAAACGAGGGCAAAGGGGAGTTGCCCGAACTCTTGTTTTTAGTTATTTTTTTTTACTTAAGTTAGGTTTATTAAGTCTGTCGAGAGTAATATTCTACGACAAGCAATTCATTTATTTTCAAACCGACGCATTTCCTATCTATTATTTGATTGACTAACCCTTCATATTGGAATGTGTGAAGAGTCAGATGGTTTGGCAATTCCTCAGGGGCAGATGAATCAAGAAGATTTTGAACCAAAGTTCTAGAGTTTTGTTCATCCTTCACTGTAATAATATCTCGGGGTTTGCAGCGATAACTTGGTATATCAACTATACGACCATTAACTAAAATATGTCCATGGTTAACTAATTGGCGCGCTTGAGGAATAGTCAAAGCCATACCCAATCGAAAAAGAATGTTATCCAAACGCATTTCAAGTAATTGTAGTAAAACTTGACCTGTTGACCCCTTGGCTTTTCCGGCGATACGAACATATTTAAGTAATTGGCGTTCTGTAAGACCATAATGAAAACGCAATTTTTGTTTTTCTTCTAAACGAATACGATATTGAGATTTTTTTCCGGAGCGTGATTGGTTTCTAAGATCGCTTCCTGCCTTAGGCCTTTTACTAGTTAGTCCCGGTAAAGCCCCCAGACGGCGTATTTTTTTAAAACGAGGCCCTCGGT